TCGCATAATCTTCTTCAATATCTTTTTGTTGATTTGAGAGAACGGATCCGCGATTTACTTGGTTTTGTGCATCTGATCCAAGATCTCTTCGGTCTGCGGGTTCTTTTTCTTCTTGATTTCGATTCTTTAATTCAAAATATTTTTTTTCATTTGATAGTCTAAAAAAATTCCATTTTTGTTTTCCATTGATGTTTTTATTGTCACTAACATTTTCATTTATATTCAAATTTAAAAGAAGTAATTTGCTTGGTATAATCCACGGTTTTTTTTTGTATACATTATAAAGTAGCACAAATTCTGGGAAGAACCAAAGTTCCAGATTCGATATGTGGCGATTTAGTATTTCTTCATTCATTTCCATCCAATCAAAAAAGTGTTTTTTCTGATTGAGCGGATTTTTTTCTAAATCTTGATAAAGCGTAAGATAAAAAAGATCGTTCTTATGAATTTTATCAATTTTTTGGTAATTCTTACTTCCAATCTTAGTTTTTTTATTACTGTTGGGATCCATTTTGATCCAGGTCTCAATATCAACTTTTTCTCTTAGAAAAAAGTTGAGAATTTTCCAATCAAAATATTTTCTATCTGGATTTTTTTCTATATACATAATATCACCCTTTCCTAGATAATTATTGATAGGAATATCCTCTAGTATATCAAAGAATTTTTGTTTATGTGTGGTGTAATTATAAGAAATTCTTTGGTTGTTATTTACTTGCAATGGTGATCCATAAATAATATATGAGTCTGTCTTCCTTTCATAATTAATAGATTTATATGATAAAAGGTCATATCTATAGTATTTTTTAAAATTCTCTTTTTTATTTGGGTTTGGTAATGAATATACTTCAAAATCGTTTTGTTTTTTGTAATGAAGTAATAGGTCTTTTGAATCCCATTTTGTTAAATCTTTTTTTTGAGTTATACGGCGTTGATTGATTGTATTTCGCCATTTTTGTGGTATTAATCCAGACCATCTAATCTGAGATAAATTGTATTGATAATGACCTCTTAACCAGTTTTTCCATTGATTCGTTCCAGAACTTGGAAATTTCATATGCCCTAATTCGGAATGAAATATTCCTTGTGTTCCAAAAGAATCCTTTATTGCAGTCTTAAGAAAAAAAGATGTTCCATGATATTCAAGAACAGATCTTAACTTATACAAATTAATAACTCGGGTTTGGGATAATTTGTAAAATACATATGCTTGCGACAAGGAGGATAAGTCAAAAAAAAGATGTGAATTTTTCTTACTATTCCTAATATTAGAAAGTGACTTTTTTATAGTCGAAATAAAGTGAATTGTATTTTGATTTGTTTTATTAATTGTTTCTTGGTTTGTTTCATTATTGTAAATGTATTTATATTTTTGTTTTTGAATAATTTTTTTTGTTGATTCAAGAACAAGTTGTGTATACACTCTGGCAATATTAATGATATATAGAAAGATATCTATGTATATTTTTTCAATGAAAATTTTTAGAAAAACCTGTAATTTACAGATTAATCGAGTATTTCTTCTTTCTAATATTTGCCAAATATCTTTTGGCGATTCTACATTATAACTTGTTTTATTAGGACTACTATTTATTCCTGGAGTTCCTTTTTTTTTTTCTTTTGTAATACTCTTTATTTTCTTTTTGATTGTGCTTGTTCTATCAGTTAGATTTTTAATTTTTTTTTCTCTCAGTGAATAATTTGTCCAATCTGTAGATCTAATTTTATTAAACGAGTCATGAATTGTCTGATTGCTGATTATAGAACCTTTTTCTTGGTTAGTTTCACCGGATTCATATACTTCTTTCAATCTAAATAATAGAGTTGTATTTACTTTTGAGAGCTCTTTTTTTATTCTTTTTAGAAACAGAAATAAAACGTTTTTGATAAACCCCCTTTTTGTTTCTTTTGAGCCTTGTAGAAAATTTTTTGTTCTTCTTATTAAAACTCTTAGAACTAGAAAATCCTTAAAAATGGGCTCAAAAAAGGAAGGTTTTTTTCGGGGAGAACCAAAAGGAAGATCAGTTTCCATTCCACCAGCCGTTAAAAAACAAAAATTATCTTTTTTTTGCTCTTTCTTTAGACCTCTATAAGAGGGCCGCAACTTAGGCTTAGATCTGTACCAAGGTTTCAAACAGAAGGGAAATAGTATTTTTATCTGAATACCTTCTGTTAACCAATTTTCGGGAAATTCTTTTTCTGATAATTGAACACCGTTATAGGTACATTTAACATGCTTTTCTCTCTTCCATTCCTGTAAATCCTCAGACCACTCAGGGGGTTGGAATAATAAGATACGCCCAATATTTTTAACTATTATCAATGAAGGTAATATAATATATTTTCTAAGCATCGATTGAATTAGTAATATAAAACTTCTTGTTGTTTGCGAAAATGGAACGAAATCCCATATTTCCGGGATTTCTATCCGCGCTTTTTCCTTTATTTTGTTCTCCTCTTGTTTCTCTCTTCTTTTTGTCTGTTCTTCTGTATAATCTTT